TCAGATCAGCAAGATTTGCACTCACATAATCTTCTCCCAAAGAAGATATTCTACTAATTAAATTATGATCTGTTATATTTTAACGTTAAAATAGATAACTTAAACGTTTAATACTTCTTATTTTGATTGATTTACGATCTATTTCCAAACGAAACTCTACTTAATTCTAATCCAGAATAAAACTATTACAAGAGTACTTGGACTCGAACCAAGAATTTGAAGGTTGAAGCTTCCTATTTTACCAATTAAACTACACTCTTTCTTCTTAATTTTAGCTTTGTACAAACCAAGAAAGTAAAACAGAGAATATCCGATTTGAACGGATGTGGTTATTGCTAACCGAGCAAAACTCAAACTTGCCGCCTTAAACCACTCGGCCAATTCTCTTTATTAAAACTTGAATATTCTATATCATTTAATTCCTCAGCGGATCGAACGCTGATATCATTCTTATCAAAAATGCACTCTACCTATTAAGTTAAGGAATTTTGAGAAATAAAGGATTTGAACCTTTAACATTTTGTGTGTAAAACAAACGTTCCGCCAATTGAACTAATTTCCCTATTACGTTCTTGTTTTATAGTTATGATAATAGCTCCTACCATTGCTAATAATAAGATTATACTAGCAATAAATAATCACATATTGTAAGAAGTATATAATATATTCCCTATTGTCGAAATATGACTTGTCTCTGTCATATTACCATCTCAACTATTACTTGTTACAAACATAATATTAGATGTATTTACCTCTACGTTTTTATTTATATGAGTTATAACATCATTATATTTACTTGTCGGTAAGTAATATATTAAATTACTTATTTTACTATTATAATTATTTATTATAGCTATATAATAAGGTAATAATTGGAATAATGTATAATTTAATAATATTGTTACAAATAGTGCTAAAGGTACACTATTTCAATTGTTACTTTGTAACTCACTTGTTCTTATATTAATTAACATCAAAATAAATAAAAATAATATAGATACTGCTCCTATATATACAATTAAATAAGAAAAACCTATAAAAGTTAATCCTGATAATATTAAATAAACAGAAATAGATGCAAATAATCCTATTAAAGATAGAAGAGATGCTATAGGGTTTTTATTTATTATAACCGCTATTCCAAATAATAATGCTATTATACTTAAAATATCTAGATATTCCACTGTATATCCACTTGATAATATATCATAAATGGCTAATAATTGATCCATTCTTTCTTTTTGTTTAACCTAAAAATAGGGGTAAATTATATTAAATAATGTATATAGCTTATTTACGTTAAGCAATTCACGAATACGGATAGTCAGATTTGAACTGACATCTGCCGAGTGGAAATCGGTAAGTCTACCATTAACCTATATCCGTTTTAGAGAAAATGTTCTCTAAAAATATTTTTTATATTAAGATCCTCAATAGTACATTGAAACATATAAGAATAATCATACAACATCTACAAAATGTCAGTATAATATTCCACCTTCATAACCAAGATGATGATGATCTGTTAAGTGATATGCTAAGATTCTTCATAAACCTACGGCTAAGAATATTGTACCAATAATAACGTGGAATCCGTGGAAACCTGTCCCAAAGAAGAAACATGTACCAAATACACCGTCACTTATAGTAAATGAAGAAACGCTATACTCTACTCCTTGAAATATAGTAAATATTAATGCTAATAATACTGTAAAGATTGTACCGTATAAAGCTCCTTTTCTATCACCTTTAATTAAAGAATGATGAGCATAAGTAATTGTTGCACCACTAGATAATAATATCACTGTGTTTAATAAAGGTAATTCGAAAGGATTAACAGGGTCTATGCCCATAGGAGGTCATTGAGCACCTAGTTCAACAGTAGGTGTTAATGCGCTATGAAAGAATGCTCAGAAAATAGCTACGAAAAAACAAGCTTCAGATACTATAAATAATATAACACCTAAGTTTAGTCCTTTTTGTACAGCTAAAGTATGATTACCTAAGTAAGTACCTTCAGAGATAATATCTCTGAATCATAAAGTCATAGATGTTACTACTGTAGCTAAAGCCATATAGAAAAATATATAGCTGTTATTAAATAGATGCATAGATAATGCAGCATTTACTGTTAAAGAAAATAATGATATACTTGTATATAGTGGTCACGGAGAAGGTGATACTAAATGGAAAGGATGATCTTGAAAATTACTTCTTACTAAATTTGTCATTTATATAAATAATTAAAAATACAGCTTCGAACATTGATTTAAAAGCCTCTAAGACGAATCGAACGTCTATAAACGTTATTAACAGTAACGCGCTTTACCGTTAAGCTATAGAGGCTTATATAATGATGTTATATAATAAGTGTAAGACTATTTAAGTATACTAATTTTCTTCTTGTAAAGAAAAGGTTATACATTTAATTATTCTATTTTTAACAGTAAAACGAGTTATGCATTAAACAACTAATATATTCAATAAAGAAGAAAATATTTTATAACTTATTAAGCATTATAATCTCTCTATATAACTAAAATAGAAATATTATCTCTTCTGTATCTGTTTAATGATAAATTTATCATCTATTGTTTAGAAAATCGAAGACTATTTTATAAGTCTTTTTACTTTTTACCTTATAAACGTACTATTTGCTTTATATCTTACCTATAAGTAAATAAATAATAATCGTTCATTTTATTAATTATTTGCTTAGTTGTATTACTAATCCCTCTAGTATCTATATAAAGGTCAATAAGTTTAAGTATTTATTTGAGTTTAAATCAAATACAGAAAGCAGTTCAATAATAATAACAATAATCATTGTTCTTTTTAGCCATAATATTATAATATATCAATGTTTTACTTTATAAATTTGTAAACTATTTCGAGTATATTAAAGAGCGAGCTGCTTAATCGTCAATATGTAACCTTATACTATATATAAAATAAAAATATTTTACTGAGCATTATTCAGCATCTATAAAACTATTCTACAATATCTATAAATAAGTTTGTTTATTTTTATTTTTAGATTAAAGATGCCCCTATAATTACTCTATTACTATTAATTATTTATTTATTTAGTATTATCTATATTAATTAGTAAGTTGTTTTATACCCTTAAATCAATAATTATATGAGAACTTAGATAAATTTATAAAACAAAGTATTATGCTCTACCGTTGAGCTATAAAGGCTGATCGGAAAAGAGGTGAATTGAACACCTAAGTGCATAAAGCACAGCACGTAGCAAGTGCATTACCCTACCAATGGAAGACTTTTCCTATTACGAATTAGATCAGAATCGAACCGACATCTATTTCCGTGACAGGGAAATCCTTTACCAATTAAGTTACTAATTCTAGTAAATATATATTTAGGAGACAAGAGATTCGAACTCTTAAAAGCTATAGCTATTGAGTTTACAGCTCAACCCTTCTTACCAATAAAGGAACCCTCCTTTATATAATATAATGGAATATATTATATATTAAATTATGGTTAATATTAATTAATCCCGTGCAACTTCCACTACACGAACCGTATTTCGACTTAACACTAATTAGAGCCACGCATACGAAGATTCCTAATAATAGAATGTACAAAACCTGCATGTTTTTTTTACTAATCATTAAGAAAGCAAACTTATTGCGCATGCTCTTTTCAGCATGTGACGAGTGGTTAGTACCAATCCAAGGTTAATTCACCGTGACATGGTGATTCACGATTACTAGTAATTACTTATTCATATAGTCGAGTTTCAGACTACAATCCTTAAAACTTATATCCTATTTTTTGAGATTAGCTTAAATTCACATTTTTGCATCTCTTTGTTTAGGAATATGTGGCACGTCTATAGCCCACAATATCAAGGCCATGATGACTTGTCTTTGTCCCCTTTTTCTTTCCAAATTCCAGGATCAAATGCTTTATCGTAAATATTTAAAAAATAAAGCCAGGGATTGCGTTAATTTCATGGAAACCACAGTTTCACAACATTAACTGAAAACAGCCGTGCAACTCCTGTAATAATTATACAAATTGTGGTAAGGTTTTTCGTGGATCATCGAATTAAACAACATACTTCACTACTGGTGTCAGAAACGGTCTAGTGATTTCAGTTCCTGCGTTGCCACATTACTCTTGAGGTGAAATGCTTACACTTTCATTTATAGACCAAATAATGTTTAATATTTAGTTCCTTACTGAAGAACTAAGTTATTAAATCTTAATCTGACCTATGGCATTCATCATTTACTGCAAAGACTACTTGGGTATCTAATCCTGTTTGTTCTCTGTGCCTTCGTCCTTCAACGTCAGTTTTTACATAGAGGGTTGCCTTCGCCTTTACCGAGTCCCTTTGGTATCATAGAATTTCATCTCTCCTCCTCAAGTACTACCCTCTTACATAAAACTCTAGTCAAGTACTAACATTCTAGAAGCTATATTGACCGTCTAGGTACCCTTTAAACCTAATTAAGATGAATAACACTAGTCTCTTACGTATTACCGCGACTGCTGGCACGTAATTAGTCAAGACACGATATATATACTGTCATTATCAATATATAAACAAAGCTTTATTCAATTTTAATACAATCCTATAGATTATATTCTATGATATAATCAAAGTAGGACTTGCCACTTTTCCAAGTTGCCAGTTCAGCCGTTAGGCCATTGACCAAGATTCCTCACTGCTGTACTAACTTGCATTGGGATTTTTTCAGACCCAATGTGGTCGATCAACCTTTCAGATTCGACTACGAGAGTTTTAGGCTAGTTAAGCCATCACCTTAACTACTACCTATCTCGAAGATATTTATTATCCTCTCAAAGCGGGAATTTGTTTCCCTTTATTATTATGTAGGATTTACCTATACTTTAAGGTCGGCAAAGAATATCATTATACTCACCTGTACACCACTTTTTAATTTGTAACCTTAACTTTAACGTAGCTTGCGCTACGTTATAATAATAGTATAGAAATTAAAACGTACGATTAGCATGTGTCAAGCACTTGGACAGCATTCAATCAGAGCCATCACCAAACTCAGCTATTTTTTTTTGATATAAATTTCTTTACATCACTATAAGTTCTAATATTATAAATATAAGGAGAGTAATAAACTATATAATGTTCTGTATATAAATACCATTCTAATTTAAAATTTATAATTGTTCGCTTTTTTACGTTAACTTTGCTTTAACAGCAGTAGTAGACTCGAATAATAAACTATTCATTTGTAATTTCTATCATTATAATTTATAATTTTCATTATTCCTAATATATAAGGATAAATTTTTATTGTTTATATAATTTTCCTAACTAACTTGTTACTCTCACTTATAATTTTTTTATATTAATGTAAGTCTAATCCATCTTTTATGTATGAAGATGATAATACTACAAATACTTGTGCTTGTATAAATGCTATAGCAAATTCTAATCCTGAGAATGCTATAATAAATAATAAAGGTATTAATCCTAATACGAAGAATATTATACCTGAGTTCATTATGTTATAAACAAATCCACTTAATATACTTAATAACATGTGACCTGCTGTTATATTAGCAGCTAATCTAAGTCCTAATGAAACATTTCTTGCTAAGTATGAAATGAACTCTATAGTTATTAATAAAGGTAAAAGACCTAAAGGACAACCAGCTGGTACTAATAATGAGAAGAATTTTAAACCATGTTTTTGGAATCCTAAGACTGTTGCTCCTAATACTATTGTGAAACTAAGAGCAAATGTTAAAGCAAAATGACCTGTTGAAGCAAAGCTATAAGGTATCATTCCGATTAAATTATTAATTAATATAAATACAAATAATGTATATATAAATGGGAAATAGACTTGTCCATTTCTAGCATTTATTTGGTTTGTAACTATGTTATGTATTGTTACGTATAAAGATTCTTGAGCTATAGATCAGTTGTTACTTACTAATTTGTTATAATTAGTTGCAACCAAGCTTAATATTAATGTTATTAAGAAACCTAATGTTAAGTAGAATCCTATATTTGTTAATGATAGGTGTAAGTTACCACCTAAAACTTCCAAGTTTAATATGTCTCTTATTTCGAATTGATCTAAGGGACTTCTTATTTCTGTAAATAAATTTTGTGTAAACATAAGTAGTATATATTACTACTATTATATATATCTCTTTAAACAACTAAGTAATTATAGCATAAATACTATAAAATATATGTTTATTTTATTATATTTTATTAATAAACATACGTGATAAGAATAAACGAACTATTCTTGGTAATATGTATTTAGATAATATGTACAATACTAATACTATTACAGCAAAAGCAAATACTATTTCATTCATATAATAAAAAGGTGTTAATTGTGGCATGTTTATTTTTCTTTTTATTTGTATAATACGTCTTTTATTTTAATCGTAAATAGATTGAAAGTGTATAAAATTTAATTATACACTATATATTAAACCATTCATAGAATAGTCTAATACGTTTAATATTAATGAAGGGTATATACCAAATACTACAGTAAATACAACCAATATAAATAACATTATAAATTCTCTTTTATTAACATCATATACACTTTCTTCTAAAAATCTAGTGAAAGAACCACCGAAAGCTGTTCTGTTAAACATGTAGATAGTATAAGCTGCAGAGAACACTATAGAAGAACAAGCAAATACACCTAATACTGGTAATTTTTCTATTATTCCATAAAGTGACATAAATTCACCTACAAAATTTAGAGTTAAAGGAGCACCACAATTACCTAAAGCTAGTATGAAGAATAATATAGCGAAAATAGGCATTAATTGAGTAGCACCTCTATAAAAGTATATACTTCTAGTACCAGTTCTATCGTACAATATACCACCTGCACATATAAATAAACCGCTAGATACAAATCCGTGAGCTAATCCTAATACTATACTTCCTTCTACTCCTTGTATTGTATTACTGAATACTCCTATTAAATATACAGCTGCGTGACATACAGAACTGTAAGCAATTAATTCTTTTACATCAGTTGTTCTTAATGTACTAAAACTAGCATATATTATAGTAATTACAGCTATAGTATATATCACAAAAGTATAATCTAAAGATGCCTTTGGTAATATAGGTAATATTAATCTAAATATACCATATAGACTTAATTTTAATACAATAGCTGCTAATACTATACTTCCACCTAAAGGAGATTCAACGTGAGCTTTCAACAGTCAGTTGTTTAGGAATATTGTAGGTGTTTTCACCGCAAATGCTATAAATATTCCTACAAATAAAAATATTTGTGTTTTATATTCAAAGTTTAATTTAAATAAAGTATCAAAATCCGTACTACCCATAATAGATGACGTACTTAATATAGATAATAATAAGAATAATGAACCTCATAATGTATATAAGAATAAATAATAACTAGCACTTACTTTGTTATCTGATCCAAATATACCTACTAATATAAATAAGGGAGGTAATATACTTTCGAAAAAGATATAAAATAACATTATATCTAATGCCATAAATACAGCTAATAGTAATGTTTCTAATAATAGCATTATTATTAAGAAAGATTTTACATTTTCTTTTATAGAATCTCAATTAGATAATAGTGCTATAGGCATTATTATTGTAGTTAATAATATAAAGTATATAGATATACCATCTACACCTAAATAAATATCAAATAATTGTACGTTATAATGTTCTTGTACATATTGAAATTGATTAGTACTATTATTAAATAATATAAACATAACTAAAGATATAATTAAGTTTATTACACTTGTTATTAGTGCGACTGTTTTTGTATAGACTTCTGAACCTTTTTTGTACGAGTCTATACTAGATACTATAATTGTACCTATAACAGGTACAGTTAATAAAGAGGATAATAACATCTTATAAAAGATATTATTTTCAAACTTTAGATTATATAATGATACCAATGGACATGCATTTCATGGTTAAATGTTAATTAGTTTTAATTAAAATAAGCTTATATTTATAAAGTATATCCCAAATATATATAATAAAGATGGGATTAATACTATAAATGCGAATAAAATAGGTAATAAGACAGTTCAACAGAAAGACATTAATTGGTCGAAACGTATTCTCGGGAAAGACGCTCTCACTCAGATAAAGACAAATACCATTATTGAACTTTTAATACCTAAAGTTAAACTAGATAATAATCCGTCTACAGAAGAACTAGTTAAAAGTCCTCTTAATTTGAAATATTCCGATGATGTAATTCACTCTATATTAAATAAATAGGCGTATATATAATTTAATGAATCAAATACATAAATGTAGTCGAATTGCACTAAATAACCTCCTAAAAATAAAATACTAATAAATATACACATTATTACAATGCTTGCATATTCGGCTAAGAAGAAGAAAACAAATATAACAGCCGCGTGCTCTGTCATAAATCCACTAACTAATTCCGATTCGGCTTCAGCTAAATCAAATGGAGCTCTATTAGTTTCCGCTACAGAACCAATAAAGAATATTATTAATATACAGAATAAAGGTAAAGCTAATCATACTATCTTTTGAAATTGAACGTTTATATTTAAGTTTAAACTATTAGTTATCATAATAATAATTAATAGTACTGAACTTAAAACTAATTCATAACTAATTAATTGGGCTGTACTTCTTAAAGACCCTAAGAAAGCGTATTTACTATTAGCACTTCATCCTGCAAGTAATATACCATAAGTAGCTAGAGATGATACAGCTAACATAAATAGTATACCTAATTCCATATCACCTAAAGATAATCCAGGTCCATAAGGAATAACAGCATAACCTAATAAAGCGAATATTAATGTCACTATTGGTCCTAAGAAAAATAGTATTAAATTAGCCTGTGTAGGTGCAACATATTCTTTTAAAATTAATTTTAAAGCATCTGCAAAGGCTTGTAATAGACCGTAATAACCTACAGCGTTCGGACCTAATCTTCTTTGCATACTAGCCATAGTTTTTCTTTCTGCTACAGTTACGTATGCTACTACTAATAATGCGGGTAACATTAATAATAGATTTTCAATAATTGAAATAACAGTTATAGGTAAATTCATTTTTCTTGTTACTTTTACTAAAACTAGTAGTTTTACCTCTTTTTTATTATAAAAAGTTAATAATACACTTTTATAGCACTACGATACAAGACAAGATTAACATTGTCTAATGTTTACAATTGTAATAAATTCCTATATTAAACTTTAAATAACCTAGATGCAAAAATAGTTAGTAATATTTAATAATTAATAAACTATTTATTATTGAGGGTAATTGCTTAAACTAAAGCTCATAGTCCCATCTTAGAGTCGAACTAAGGTCCTAATATTAGAAGTATTATGCTCTTCCATTGAGCTAATGAGACTTGAAATATATTATTTATAACTAGTCTATAAACCATATATAAATAAAAAATATTTCTAATTAAAACTAATTTTAATTATACTTATATAATTTAACTTTGTAAAGGTAAACTTACAAATGCGTGAGGTTTAGGTGGACTTGATAATCCTCATTCTAAACTACTATAACATCTGTTCAAGTTAGCTTGTAATACATCAGTATAAAATCCTGGTGTTAATCAAGGGTTTCTACTTGCTACTTTACCTTCTACTAATTGTTTGTAAACAATGTATAAGAATAATCCAGCAGCTATTACACTTACGATAGATCCAACACTACTTATTAAGTTTCATCCTGCAAAAGCATCAGGGTAGTCACCTATTCTTCTAGGCATACCTTGTAAACCTAAGAAGTGTTGTGGGAAGAATGTAAGATTACATGTATGGACTATATCTTGATTACTTAATAAATATATTAAATAATCTCCTTCGTTTAGTCTCTGAGGATCCTACTAAGATATTTAATACCTGTTGGTTTCCTGCTGATTGTATAGATACACTTAAGATTTTTACTATTATAATAGTACTTAAGCTTTATGATAGTTTCCAGCATATAGAAGGATTGGAAGGGGCTAATCCTACTCTTTTTGTTTAGGTATAGATTGTATTATTCATTTTTCATTATTTATAATTACCCATTCATTTGTATCAAGGTTATTTTTAATTAAAGTTCATCTAACTTTAAAATTATTTTTAGTTGCATTGATAGATGGAAAAATTAATTCTTCACCTGTTTCATTATAACAAAAGACGAATTTACCTCCAATACCGTATTGGGGCGATAATATTCCTTTTAATCCTTTACCAGGATGACTATTATCTGAATAAAATAGTTTTACTCCTTCGCTAATAGCTTCTTTTGTTTCAACAGATGTAGTGCTACCAAATTTAGGATGATTTTCTTTCTTAAGCATCTCTTTTAATTTATTAATAGTTTCAATGCTATGTTTATAACCTGAAGAATTACCTGCAATAGTTAAAACATTATATTTTGGTCTGTAATAATCTATCCATTTTTGTTCTAATTCTAGACATAATTTAGGATCATCCTTATCACAAAACTCTTTAATACCTAAAGAAAAATTATCTAACCCATATTTTTTCATAGCTCTAATTATAACTAATTTAGATGGTTTATCAGAATTATAATAATAATAATAACTTACCATTCTTTTAGTTAAATTAGTACTGCTACCTACATATAATTGATTGGTTTTATTGTTAATCAAAACATATATACCTGCTTTTTTTCTTAGCGTCTTGTATATATCTTTTTTGTATTCTTTAACATTATAAAAAAAATGAATAAACTCTTCAAAATTAAAAGGTGAACCACCTTTTCCTAAAGAGCTTAACAATCTTTTACCTTTTTCAAATAGTCTTCCGGTTTGTCCAACCCCTATGAATAATAATCAGAATTGTATTTTAGCTAAAGTTAAGTCGTAATTTAAACCTAACATTTTAGGGATTCAAAAGTATCATCCTGCAAACATTGCGAATACTGCACCCATACTTAAAACATAATGGAAGTGAGCAACAACGTAGTAAGTATCGTGGAATGCGATATCAAGTGATGCGTTGGCTAATACAACACCACTTACGAATCTAAATTTAATAATCTTTCATAACTGAAGATATAACCATCATAAATACTACTTAACCTGGCGTGTTTTTTTATAATACTATGATTTATATTTAAAGCTTCTTGAGCTTTAGTTACTCCTTCGTACTTGCATATAAAGTTTTTATTACTATCATATACAAATACTGCTTTTCTAATATGACTATTATCATTAATATCTAATATTAATTTTTCACATTCTTTTGAAGTTCAGTTAGATATCAGAGGAATGTTATTTATATTATAAGGTAAATTAGTAAAATATCACTCACCTCTAAATATAGTTTGTTCTTTTATGGCATCAACTATCGTAGGATGATTAGATTTAATTAATTTAGCTAAAGTAGAAACAGAAGGGAAAATAACTAATAATTCTTTGTATGAATTATAAACATAAACAGGGTAAGCTGATTTAGCTTCAATAATTCTTACTTTACTTTCAAGAGAATGACTTTTATTGTAAAATGGGTTATTTTCACCTATTAAAGCTCTTGCTATTAAACCTTTACTTTTCTCTGTATGCGTTCTATTTTTAGCTAATTCAGATAATAATTTTTTAGTTTCTTCTGTATGTTTATAACCTAAAGAAGAATAACCTTGTTTTAATACATTATAATGAGGCATTACATGTGTGATATAATAAGTTTCTCTTATAGTTAAATAATTAGGTTTTACATATTCTAATATAAGAAGAGTAAAGCTTTCTTGATTATATTTAAGTAGAGCTTTTACAATAGGCATATTAATATTTTGTTTACTTTTTAAAAAAGTAGTATTAAGATAATTTTTCATTCTAGAAGCCAAGTTAATAGAACTTCCTATATAAGAATTACCATTAATTTTATTTATTAAACAGTATACACCTGATTTATCTTTTTGCTCTTTTAAAATATCGAGTCTATTTTCTTTAAAATTCTTATATGTTTTTAAAGGATATAAACCTTTAGTATTATTTTCAACATTAGAAGTTGAATAAAAACGAGTAGTATTTTGAGGGTTATATATAAAGTTATATGATTGTATTAATTTTAGATTACATGGACTATATCTTACCATATTTAATGTATGGCGACCGCGTTTAGTCTCTGAGGTTCCTACTAGGATAATCCGTTGGTTACCTGCTGATTGTTCAAAATTATACATTTTCACTGAGTATATTATATACCCTAGTAGTGTAATTGTTAGAAGTTTCCAGCATATAGCAGTCTTTAAAGGGAGAGCCAAGTGGTTTAATAACCCTCCAATAGTAAACATGAATACGAAACCTAATGAAAATAACATTGAAGGTGTCATTTTTATAGATCCTCCGTAACATGTAGCTAGTCATGAGAATATTTTAATTCCTGTAGGTACAGCAATAATTAATGTAGCAGCTGTAAAGTAAGCTCTTGTATCTACATCTAATCCTACTGTATACATGTGATGTGATCACACGATAAATCCTAATATTCCAATAGACATCATAGCATAAACCATACCGATATAACCGAATATAGGTTTACTTGAGTTAGCTGAAATAGTTGTACTAATTATACCGAAACCTGGTATAATTAAAATGTAACAATTGTTTTGATTAAGATAATAGTCTGACTGATCTATTAATCATAATACTCAAAAACTTTCGTCTTTGTTAGGACTCTATCTTATACTGAACCTCTATCCATTGACTCTTTTAATTTTATAATCTTATCTACACCTTTTTCTGTTAAATGTTCTTTATTTTGTACCATTACATATATCTTTCTTCATTTAAGATAATTAAGATATTTACTAGATTGTAAATGATAAAGATCAAAATAATTTATTACCTTTTTAGCTGAACCAAAACTAATTGATCCATAATAATAAGTATCTTGACTTTTTCTATAACCTATATTACCTCCAAATATTTCTTTTATTAAAAACAAAAGATGATCATCCTTTTGATCTATTTGAAAGTTCAATCTAATTTCTGGTTTTAATCTTCCTTCTCTATTAATAATTTTAATTTGAAAACTAGCATCTACATCAGAAAATCCGGCTATTCAATGATTATTAAAATCCTTGGTATTATTCATACCGAATTTTATACTTTCATCTGAATATTTAGAATCCTTTAATATATTAAGTACTTGATTATACTTGTTTATAGTTCTTAATTTATTATTAATCAAGTGAAGGACTTCTAGTATACCATCTTTATTAGATATAATATATAAATAGGTATTTTTATCTTTAATTTTTCTTACATTACCAAAACCTATAGTTTTTTTTATATAATAAGCTAATTTAATATTAGGAGAACTAAATGCAATTATTAATTGTTGTTGTACACTAAAATGTCCATCTCCATCTATTAATCCAGCTAAGTAATATCCAAATTGTTCATCATTTAAAGGTTTTAAGTGTGTAGATACATGAATAGATATGTTTTTAATATGTTCAGTATTGTTGCGTATAGTCTCTGAGGTTCCACTATTAAGAATAAAAGTGTTACCTGCTGATTGACTTCATTGTTTTAACTTTTTTACTGTGTCTATAAAGAGGGAGTATTTAAAACTAGATAGCGAAGTGTTTCCAGCATATAGCAACATTAAGAGGCTTATACATTTAACCTCTGGATGACCGAAGAATCAGAATAGATGTTGGAATAATATTGGATCTCCACCTCCAGCTACTTCAAAGAATGATGTATTAAAGTTTCTATCAGTTAATATCATTGTAATACCTCCGGCTAATACAGGTAATGATAATAGTAATAAGATAGCTGTTATAACTACAGCTCACCCGAATAAGGCTAATTTGTGTAATCTTATACCTGGTGTTCTCATATTAGCTATTGTAGTTATAAAGTTTACTGCACCTAATAAACTACTTACCCCCGAAAGGTGTAAAGCAAAGATAGCTAGGTCTACACTAGGTCCACTATGACTTTGTAGTCCTGATAAAGGAGGATATAAAGTTCAACCTGTACCAGCTCCACCTTCTATACATGCAGAGAATATTAGTAATACTAAGCTAGGAGGTAATAATCAGAAACTAATATTATTTAATCTAGGGAATGCCATGTCAGGACCTCCTACCATTAAAGGCATAAGGAAATTTCCAAATCCTCCAATTAAGGCAGGCATAACCATAAAGAATATCATTAATAAAGCGTGAGCTGTTACGATACTGTTATATAACTGGTTATTTGATATGAATTGAACTCCTGGTCCACTAAGTTCTAATCTTATTAGCACTGACATTGCTGTTCCTAACAATCCTGAAAATAGAGCAAATATTAAGTATAAAGTTCCTATATCTTTAGCGTTAGTTGAATTAAATCATCTTTCCATACCCATAGATATTTCAGATCTTAATTTCAAGTTTAAGGTACCTTCGTTTTCTAATTTCAAAATTATGAAATAATAGAGTATTGATATTTAAGTGACATTATTAGTTAATACTAATAATTAAAAGTGAACTTACTATATTTATTGTTCCACTCAAATTTTTACAAATCCTTTCATTACCGTAAAATTATTCATATATATAGTCCTTTACTTTATGATAAAAAATTATATTTATACTCTGTTTTAACACTTTAAACTAAATACTGTATTTTATTGACCTTATATCTATATTTATAGATATATTCTATATATGTATATATATATAGTAAATTATTTATAAATGTAAGTATTAATAAGATATTTTCATTATTAAGGTACTACAAATGTAGTAAGATTATGGAGGAATTGAACCTCGTACTATTGATTTGCAATCAAAGTGTAAATCCTTTTACATCATAATCTTTTTATAATAATCCTAAAGATTATATAAAATTGTCTTTACCTATTTAGATTTTAATTAAAAATCCAAACACGGAATTAATCCTATATAAAATAAAGACAAGTTAAAATAAGTAATATTACTTTATGTCACTAAAAGATCTAGCTAATTTTTGCTTTATATTTAAATTTATTATATTGTTTTGTTATTAACTTGATATAAATCTATTAAAGTATTTTCTATTATACTTACAACAGGCATTATAATTAAGAAGTAAGAGAAATATAGAACTGTACTGATTTGTCCAAATTCTATAAATGGACTTTCAACGTGTTTAGCTCCTAATTGCATTAATATTAAGAAATTTATAACAAATATATAAAACATTATTTTACTTAAAGGTCTAAATTGTAAACCTTTAGTTAAACCTAAATCTACTTTAGGTAATAATAATACTATAACTAAAGCACTAAACATAGCTATAACTCCTAATAATTTATTAGGTATAGATCTTAGTATAGCATAAAATGGTAATAAGTATCATTCTGGTACTATAGCTGCAGGTGTTTGCATAGGGTTAGCCATTATATAGTTATCGCTGTCACCTAATACATTAGGCATAAAGAACACAAACATACTTAAAACAAAGAAAAAGATAAATATAGTAATTAAATCTTTAAATAAGTAATAAGGTGCGAAAGGTATTCTGTCATAATATCCGGGTACTCCTAAAGGATTACTTGCTCCGGCTGTATCATGTACTGCTATTAAGTGCATTAATACTAATGCAGCTAATACGAAAGGTAACACGAAGTGTAAAGCGAAGAATCTGTTTAGAGTGGCGTTATTAACAGAGAATCCACCTCAAATGAATTCAACTATATCTTGTCCTATTCATGGTATAGCACTAATTAAGTTAGTAATAACTGTAGCACCTCATAATGACATTTGCCCATACGGTAAAACATACAAACTTACTTTTAAAATAAAAGCTGTAATATCTTTCTTGTTCGAATATCACATTTACTTATAAATTGTAAGTAAAAAGTTTCGACTGTGCATTAAGCAGCATTTCAGCCACCCACTAGTGACCCAGTCTGTCGCGATCCTATGGAGAACCGACGATCTCTTATACTAGAATTATAATATCTTTTGATCGTTTTCACTAGCATTGCCAAGGAAATAATTATATTTCTTCAATGACCCTGTCAGGTCATTCTGCTTTAAGTTTTATTTTTTTCCATAAATTGCATAAAACTTTATACTCACAGGACTATAACTATAATATTATTTATTATAATCAACAAATCAACGTCCTTTTAATAATTTACTAGAACTCTTTAAAGCTCTTTGTATGGTTTTAGTTGAACAATTTAAAGCTTCTGCTGTTTCAACTATGCTATTAAACATACCATAAATTGTATTATTAAGTTCTTTAACAATAATTGATTTAGAATTCTTTTTCATGTTGAAAATTCCCTGTTCTGTATAATTTACATCTTTTCTATTTAAAGCGGATTGTCTCATAGATTCTATTGTTTCAGGAGAAAAGGATTTACCTTTGTTTAAATCTCCTATTTGTTTTCTACGTTTTTCACTATAATTAGCTTTCATTTTTATTCTAGCGACTTCCGTATGTTTATAACCAAAGCTAGACCCAGCTTCTGTTAATATATTATAATCGGGTAAAAGAGACTTGATATAAAAGTCTTCTAAATTTAATAACTTTTTATTATTTTGTTGATTAACTATTTCAGGAAATAACTCTAAAACCATGAAAACGAAATTATGTAAACCGTATTTCTTAACCGAATTTTTTATAATCTTACTACCACTTAAATAGATTAAATGATTTGTAAATCTAGAACTAATTCTCCCTGTAGAAGCAGATCCTATATAGTAACTTAAAGTTTCTTTATTTAATATCATATAAATACCACTAAGTCCTTTAGTTTCCTTAGCTATATTTCTACGTACAGAATCTTCATCTAAATTATCATAAATAAAAACAGGTTTAAGATTTTTAGATATTAAAAAGTTGTTTATTTTATCAGGATTATATGATGTAGAATAATATCTTTTATTGTTAAATGTTGTTATTGTTTTACTATTATAAATATTATAATCATTTTGGGCTATTTTAAAGTAACCCAGGAAAGCTGTTCCTATCATAAGGATAAGGATTACCACACCTATAGTTCAAGCTAAAGTTCTAGGAGCTCTGTAAGATGCGTAATAGAAACCTCTACCTATGTGTAAGTACACTAAGAAGAAGAAAGCTGAAGCTGTATTACTGTGTAAGTAACGAACTAATCATCCATTATTTACATCACGCATTATGTGTTCAACAGAGTTGAATGCTTCTGCTATACTTGGATTATAGTGCATAGCTAAAGTTACACCTGTAACTATCTGTATACCTAAGCAAATCGCTAATAAAGAACCGAAATTTCATAAGTAATTTATATTACTTGGTTGTGAATGATCAATTATGTAAGCGTTAACTAATTTTAAGAAAGGATGACTTTTTAATAATCTCATAGTAGTTATTTTTAAATTATAATAAAAATTATTAATACTTATACATAATACAACTTTACATATAAAAGTTATTTTTAATATATTATGTATATGTACTTTAAAGAATTATATATTTATTTTTAAATATATATACTGCATAGTTTGCAAATTGTAATGTTATTTATGTAATATAGTTTATATAATAAATTAATATTTATTTTATATCATATTAGGATAATATAAAACTATACATTAGATAATTTTATTATTACTTTCTTTACTTGATATAATATAATTACTAATACCTATTAAAACTATTATACAAGACACTGTAATAGAATTAACTAAGTCAAAGAATATTGAAACAAAAGTAAATATTGATAAGTAGAAACAAACTCCTATTAATATATAAAGAGCGTAATCAGTAACAACCCCTTTACTTAAGTTAGATATTGTTTTACTTGTTTTAGTTAACATTACTCCCATACCATAAGGACCAACTCATTCTATACTACCTTTGTCTAACACCTTAGTTGTTTGACCTCCTATATCTAGAACTGTGTTAACTATAAATTTATTATAGAAGAATTCTACTAAGAAACGTTGGTTAAAGAAACCGAATACGTAATATCCTAAACTAGATAGTTTGAAGTTAGTTACGGCACTAGGCATAAATTCTGGGTATATAACAGCTAAAGCTGAGAAAGATACTGTGAATATTAAAGGAAGTAATTTAAACAATGTAGGTACGGCAAACTCCGTATCTATTAATATTTCATGCATAGGATGGATAAATATACTATTGTCTATAAAAAATCCTGAACCTAAACCTATAAATATATCTTTAGTTAAGAATCCGAAATATATAGAGAATATAGCTAATATAACTAAAGGTAAGCTTAAGAAGATATCACCTTCATGAGCGTTTTTATAATAGTTTACAGGCCCATTAGGATTAGCTAAGAATGTTAAGTATATAACCTTTACTGAGTATAAAGTAGTAAATATTGCACCTATTACTGCTATAAAGTAGACATTTATACTGCTAAAGCAATACTGACCATAAGCAGATTCTAATATAAAATCTTTACTATAAAACCCTGTCATGAAAGGGAAAGCAACTAAGCTAAGACTAGCTATTAATATAACTGTATAAGTTAAAGGTAAGAATGATACTAATCCTCCGTATCTTCTTAAATCTTGATTGTCTGCTACAGCGTGTATTACAGCACCTGCTCCTAAGAACAATAATCCTTTATAGAAAGCGTGATTTATTAAATGGAATATAGCAATATTATAAGAAGATAAACCTATAGCTATAACCATCATACCCAATTGACTCATAGTAGAATAAGCAATAATTTTTTTAATATCTTGTTGGAATAAACCTATAAGAGAACTAAACACTGTTGTGATAGCACCTAATCAAAGACATATTAATAAAACAGTTGAACTATATTCTATTAAAGGAGATGAACGTATTAATAAATACACCCCTGCTGTAACCATTGTAGCTGCGTGTATTAATGCAGATACAGGTGTAGGACCTTCCATGGCCATAGGTAATCATATGTGAAGACCTACTTGAGAACTTTTAGCCATAGCCCCTATTAATAGACAAATACCTATAATTGTTATAACATTTTCGTTAATGTAAGGAGCTACTGAAAATACTATACTATAATCCAAGTTACCTAAAGATCATAATACTACAAACATCCCTATTGTTAAAAAACAATCTCCTACTCTATTAGTTAAAAATGCAGATAAAGAACTTTGGTTAGCTGCAATTCTAGTGAACCAGAAACTAACTAAAAGGTATGAACAAACTCCAACACCTTCTCATCCTACAAACATTAATAGATAATTATTACCTGTTACCAATATAATCATCATAAAAGTGAATAAGCTTAAATAGCTGAAGAATCTTTGATTGTGTGGATCGTGGCTCATATATCCTACAGAATATAAATGAACTAAAGAACTTATCACCAATACAGGTATTAACATTGATACCGTTAAACTATCAAATTGAAAGTTTCATGCCATATTAAATGATTCACTATCTAATCATTTAAATAAATTTATAGAAATAGGATTATTATTAAATCCTACTTCAAAGAAGCTAATGATAGCTAATATTGTAGTTGTCATTATACTTAAACAACCTAATATACGACTTCCTGTCACACCGACTTTTCTACCAAAAAATCCGGATACTATAGATCCTAATAAAGGTAATATAATTATACTTAAATACATTATTTATATTCTATTGCGATACTTCCTCTTAGTCTATAGAAAGCTACTAAAATAGCTAAACCGATAGCAGATTCTGCACCAGCAACTACTATAATGTATATAGCATATGTTTGTCCTATTATATCGTCAAGATTAATAGAACTTACCAATATTAAAAATGTTATAGATAATAGCATTATTTCTATTGAAATAAGCATTAATATTATATTTTTTCTATTAAATACGAATCCTAAGATTCCTATTAAAAAAAGTACTAAAGTTAAACTCATATGTTTATTTAATATATATCAAATTGTTCTAAATTGTCACTACATATGTATATACACACACATTAGTATAGACATTAATGACTATACTAGAGGCATCATAGACTCGAACTATAATTGTGATGGCCGTAACATCAAGTTTTACCATTAAACTAATACCTCTTTTATCGAATAAATAAATTATTCAGATAAATTTTACATTATAATAAATTAAGCATTATATAATCAATGAACAAATTTGTCTATATTTACAGACTCTATAACTATAGGCATTGAACTGTGTAAGATTCCACATATTTCTGAACATTGTCCGTAGAATACTCCTTCTCTATTAATAAATACTGAGACTTGATTTAATCTACCAGGATATGCGTCACATTTTATACCTAATGAAGGACAAGCGAAAGAGTGTATAACATCTCCAGATGTTATAACAAATCTAATATGTGTTAATTCAGGAACTATAACTCTATTATCAACTTCTAACATTCTTAGTCCACCTTCTTCTAAGTCTGATTCTGGTACTATATATGAATCGAATTCTATAAATTCTTCATTAGAATCTATAAAATCTGGATATTGGTAACTTCAATATCATTGATGTCCTTCTGCAAGAACTGACATTGAAGGGTCGTTTACCTCATCCATTAAATATAATAATTTAAATGATGGGAATGCTATAAGTATTAATATAAGAGCTGGTGTTATAGTTCATATTAATTCTATTAAAGTCCCATGATTTAAGTATTTGTGTGATATAGGTGCTTTAGTTGCTGCGAAGTTTTTTATTATAGAGAACAATATTCATCCTACGGCAAATAAGATTAATACTAAGTAATACATAATATTGTCATGTAATTCCACTAAACCTTCCATTTGTGGAGTTGCGCTATCTTGGAAGTATATACCTCAAGCAGTAGGCGCGTCTAAATATATAAATGTGTTTAATAAATTTTTCATTTTAAATTCAACTATTAAATTTCTAATTATAAATAGAATTGTTTTTTATTGTTAGTATAACTAACATCCCTACCCACCCGATCCCTTAAAAATTTACATATAAAAATATGTATAGTAATAAATTTATTTATAACAAAGCAAAATTAAGCAACGTATAATAAAAGTAAAGACATCATTAAAGCGAATACAATTAATTAGTCATTACTTATGTTGATATTGATAATATATCTATTTCTATACGGTTTGTTAATACCTTTGTCTTTTTGAACTGCTTCTCTTCTTAATAAGGCTTTAATACCAGAGTTTAAGAATTTTGCAGCTTCTCTAATACTACTATGAGTACTAGTAATTTTTGTTTCAATATCAGTTATTTCGACTTCTAATCCTTTAACTGGAACATAAGCTCTATTACTAGCTATAGTTTTAAATTTCTCTATAGTATCAGGAGTATGTTTCTTACTGTAAAAAGAGTTATTTATACCTTGACGATTTTTACTCATAAGATATTTAACTTCATCAGTATGCTTTCTACCAGTAGCTAATATTCTCATCTTTTCTATAGATTCTATACTATGTTTGTATCCTTTAGTACTACCAGCTGTAGGGTTAGCATTATATTATGGTTTGATTAAATCTATTCATTTCTGTTCACACTTAATAAGATTATCAGAATCAGTATATTCCAAAATATGCACATTAAAATTATTCATAGAATATTTGTTTAATGATCTTACTATATACAAATTAGTTCTAGATTCTAAATATCAAGATTGATAGTAATCACTTATTCTTAAATATAATGGATCACCACTACCTACATACATTCTGTTATTGATTTTATTTTCTCAACAATATACTCCTATCTTACCATTATTATCCATACGTATTTCTTCTCTTTGATTTATAGGATTGTAATAAGACTTCTCAATCCCATTTGGTAATCTAGATTTTACATTAACGTTTGTTGACATGGATTTACAAAAGATTAGTGTTTTTGACACTATAACGTATGCCGTATGTACTTTACTTAAAAGGTTTACCTCTTATTTAGACTATGTCTTATATCTTATAATATAAGATATGAGGGCGCTCAAGGTAGAATTATTGTTAATACATTCCTCATCTACTAGTCGTTGAACGTTTTTAATATGTTTAAATGTATAATATTAAACTTCGCTGCAAATTAACATAACTTTATGTACTCTTTGCAATTCACCCTCTTTATACTGCGCTATTCACTTAACGCAGTAGCTTCTGAGAAAGCAAACCCTAATATAGCATAAGAGAATAATTGGTTTTTTAATGAAGGGTTTCTAGCAACACCTAAGATTAAACCTCCGAATACTACTCCTATTCCTACTCCAGCTCCTAAAACTCCAACTGTAGCTAATCCTGCTCCTATTATTTTTGATGATTGTAACATAATATTTTGTATAATATTAAAAATATAAATCTCGTAAATTGTTCTGCTTTTAAATTAGAAATAAGAATTTCACAAAATAATAAAAGTAAAAGATCATCATCAAAGCAAATAAAGCTATATATATATTTATTTATTTATTTATTTTCAATAAATGTGTTTATAAATCTTTTTGATTTATGAAAGTAGTTATATGATTGTCTACTATCTATTTTTAATGCATTTTTACCTAATTCAAATACAAATCCGGCAGTAATTATACCTATGAATATAAGTACTATGATTAAACCATATACTCCATTTTCATAACCACTAAGACCAAAAGGATATATTACTAATATTTCTAAGTCTAATAATAGATACACTAAAGCAAAAATAAAGAATTTTACTCCAAATTGAGCTCTATTTTGTCCTAAGAAACTATGAAAACCACATTCGAAGATACTATATTTTTCTTGATATGGGTTATGAGGTGCGAATATGAAATTAAGAGCTAAAAATAGTATAGCTATTACAGACACAAGAATAAAAAGAAAAGTTACGCTACTCATTTAATAATTAAATAAGATTTGTACCAATATGGTACCCATGCTTAGCCATTCTTTGTTCATAAATAAAAATAATAAAATTACTAATGTTATAGTAGATATAACAAAAGATATTGGGCTTGAGATAGCTATATTATTATATTTAAAACTTACATTTTTAATAACTGTTTTATTGTTATCCATTACATTACCTTTTAATACTAAGTTTTCTAATAAAGTATTAACTTTATAATCAGGTTTGCTAAAGAACATTTCTTTTATTATACTTAAATAATAGACTGCCCCTATAACACTAGTTAATATAGCAATTAAAGATAAGAATACTAGACCTTTATCTAAAGCTGCGCTTAATATCATCTGTTTACCGAAGAATCCTACTAAAGGAGGTACACCGACAAATGAGAATATAGTAATAGCGAAGCTTATAGCTAATATAGGATTTATATAGAAATAACCTTTTAATTGACTAACTAATTGTATAGGAGAATTAGTTTTATCCATCAATTCTTCATGTTCTTTATTATCACTTGTATAGCAATATAAAGAGAAACCTATAGCAATTAATATAACAAATGCATTTAAATTACTAATTGTATATTGTGTTAAATAGAAAATAAATGCTTGAGTAGATTCAATACTAGATATACCTAATGCTAATAATAGGAACCCTACGTGAGAGATAGTACTATAAGCAAATAGTCTTTTTATTCTAAATTGAGTTAAACCTACTACTGTTCCCACTACTAATGAAAATAAAGAACTTATTAATAATATAAATGTTCAGCTCATTTCTGTAGCTTGCGCAGAGAAACTGTTATTAGTATAATATACTAATTGTAGTAATAAGATAAATATAGATATTTTAGCTATTAGAGCTACAAATGCTGTTACTATAGTGGGTATAGCGTCGTAAACATCAGGAGATCAGAAGTGGAAAGGTGCAGCACTTACTTTAAATAAGAATCCTATAGTAAATATTACTAATGAAAGATTAATATAATAAGGTTTGTATCATAAATCTGTAGAGCTTATATCACTTATGCTAGTTATAATGTATAAACCATCTAAACTAGTACTACCTGAGTTAGCATATAATAAACCTGTACCTAATAAAATAAAACAAGAACTTAATCCACCTAATAAGAAGTAAATTAAACCTCCTGTAGTAGATAATTCTGAATTTCTATATACAGTACTTAATATATATAAACCATAACTTTGTAACTCTATTGCTAAGAAAATAGAAACTAAATCATTAGTTGACATCAAGAATATTGCACCTGTTATTATAAATAATAATATTAAAGGATATTCTATTATTTTCAAGTGTTCTCCCATTTTATTTATTATTTTTGTATTATAATAAACAAATTTGTATAATAACAAATCTTTTATAGATGAGTATTCAGATACTCACACTTTTCTAGGGTAAAAACTAGTTAATGTTAATATTAATATACTTACTGTAAATAAGAATATATGAAATATTTGTGTAATATTTGTAACTAACAATAAACCTCCATGTAGGCCTATACCTTTAGTTACTACAGTTAAAGAGGATAAATCGTTTAAGATACAATAAATTAAAATAAGCATAGCTATTCTATTATATAGAATAGATATATCACGTCTTATATTAACGGCATTAGAAAGCAAAAGAGCTATAATTGAAATTATTATCATGGTAAAAAAATTATATTATATTTAAACCCTAGTTTGTGCAGGCCTAGTACAGACTAGTCCTGAGCAAAAGGTAGCCTGAGAAAAGAATTGAACTTTTATTACTAATGTATGAAATCAGGGTTTTAACCGTTAAACTACTTAGGCAAATATGGGTGGATACCCCGGCTCGAACGGGGAACTTACTGTGCCACATACAGTTGCTCTACCAATTGAACTATAACCACCTTTTATCTTGGAGTGATTCGAACACTCAATAGTAAATACCAAAAATTTATGACTTACCTATTAGTCTACAAGATATTATTATTTATTATTAATATAATAACATATTATTGCCTATAATAATATTATATATAACATTAGATATTTAGCTACATCACGAACAAAATAATTTTATGTTATTAACATTTATCTCTTTTAATTAAAAGAACCCATTATTACAGACAGCAAGACTTGAACTTGCACGATAGTTAAATCCCTTCGGCCTAAACGAAGTCTGTCTTCCAATTCCAGCATATCTGCTTGTAATAATTAATATTAAATTTATTTATATCCATATAACCTTATAATTATGATATCTTCTATAGGTCACGTTCGTTCTACAGAGTTATTTAATATTGTCATTTTAGTAGTTAAATGTATTAAATCTTTATCGTTTGAATTATTATTTATTGTTAATAAATAACAATGTCTGAGTTATAAATTTTAAATTTACAATTTACAATTTATTTACCTTTTTGTACAATTTCACTTATAGTATCAATATTATTTAGTAGAAAATAAGAAATATATAAAGTAACTAAACTAGCAAATACTAAAAATACTCACCCAATAAACATTCAAATTCTATTATATTTACCAGTGTAACTTAAAGATTTAATGAATAAATTATAAAATCATTCACCGAAAATATTTTTAATAAATATTAAATTTCATTTATTTTCAAATATCATAGTAGATATATATAAAATCATTAAAGCAATAGGTAAATATAATATACAAACATGTAAAATATGATTAGCACTTAATAAACTCATAACAGTGTCTAAATCAGCACTAGGTTCAATTGAAAAAGCCGGACCTCCATTGTCACTACCCGGATTAGATGTAGGAGGAGTTGTAAGGTTTGATTTTGGAGCTGAAGTTACTGCATTATCTACATTCTTTTGATAAAGACTTCCTATAGCGTTAACCGTAGTTACTGTAGTTCCGCCTATTATAGCCCCAGCAGCCATAACACCTAGTTTTGCACCAGGAGAAAGTCCAGTAGCTTTTGCAATACTGGCACCACCTTTCAACCCGGCTGCAATAGCAGCACCAGCACCAAGATTAGTAAGCCCAGTTGCTACCACATTAGGTATATTGATATTAGAGTCTTTAATTTGAATACTGTTACTCACATCACCAGTAGTAAGCTTCACCTCAGGCTTAGGTAAATCACTACCATCTGGAGCCATAGCATAAACAGTATCAGTAAATAAATATAATAGTAAACAAATAAGTAATACTGAAACCAAAATATTTAAAACAGTACCAATTAAAGGATATGAACGCAATAAATTCTTAATGTTCTGGATACTAAAATACCCTTGAAACAAGCAATAGAAAAATAAAGTACTAGGTACTACAATATAAAAATTTAAATAGTTCAAATTCATCATTTTTTTGATTTATAATATAAATGCCCCTGTTCACTCGCCCCTGTGCCTACGCAGTCCTATGGGTCTAGTCTACTGTTAGTGAGATAGTGTAAGGAAGGCCCTAGGTTACACCATTACTTTTTCTCTTAAGTCCAATATGACTCCTTACTTAAGATATAAACCTTACAATGTACATCAAATACTATAGGTTTATAATATAATAAATAAAATAATTTAGCTTTAGGTTTAGGAAGTTACGAAAAACAAATCGACTTTCTATAGTCTATATTCTAGTGTATCGTCACACTAGTATTTCAATAGAGCAGGCTCTTTAGTATAATAATAGGAAAATATAGCAACTGCTTTAGTTATTACTGTATAAATAATTTAAATTATTTATTTCATTATTTATAACTTAGCAGTAATAAATTTACCTTTGAAATTAGATTAAATCTATACATTTTAACGAATAAAGGCTAATTCCATTATTCTCCTAATAGGACTTGTAGGAATCGAACCTACATTTTAATGATTAAAAGTCATACGCATTCACCATTATACTAAAGTCCCTTTTGCCTAAGATGAGACTTGAACTCATAACCAAAGCAACTTCAACGCTCTGCTCGACCAATTGAGCTTCTCAAGCTTTAATGGAGATACCGAGGATTGAACTCGAACTTCTTACGTGCAAAGTAAGTATTCTACCAAATTGAATTATATCCCCTTTTACATATCTTAAAGATACATAAAATACAAAAAAGTTATTATATAAGATATTATTATAATAATATCAAGTATAAACCAAATTTACAAATAATAATGCAAAATATTAACATAACATAACAAAAACCTAACAAATAATTACTACTTTTTTTTCATAAATTTAAGTATTTATTTAAAAAGAAAAGGAATGATTTTCCTATTTTACTTTTTGGAGATATAAATCTTGTTAAGTCTTTAGAAATTATATATTTGCTAATATAGATATTAGCAATAATATATAAAAAGATTAAACTACAAATTAGTAAACCATTAATTTCAAATAATAAATTAAGAGGGTAATTGTTTAATACATTTTGTCCATTTGAATCTGTAACTAAACTCATAGTTAATTTAGAAACATTATCTTTTTTATCACTATCTAAAACTTTAGCCATAAATGTAGTAGTTAATTGTACTGCAGCAGCAGTAGTAACACCAGCTGCCAACTTAACTGCGGGAGGACCTGCTACATATTTAGCAACTTGAATACCCGCACTGGCTCCTCCAGCGGCAGATATCGCTGCAGCAGTTTTATTCAAATGATTTATAGGTAAACTTAATTGTCCACCAGTACTATTAATATTCACTGTAGTATTTTCTCCAACATTAATATTATTATTTTTATCTGCAAGATAAAAAACAGACATTTGATCATCAGTTGCTGCTAAAAATAAATAAATAATTATATAAAAAAAAATAAAAAAGAAAATATTTAAAAAGAAACAGCTTCATACATTGATTTAAAAGCCTCTAAGATGAATCGAACATCTATCATCTACAATATTAGAGCTCTGCCTTTGAGTTATAGAGGCTGATAATAAAGATAAAATTTTAACAAACTTAGATATTTTTATAAACTAAATAAGATTTATGGTCTATGAATATACTAGACTTTGCACGTAAGAAGTAAGTATTCTACCAAACTGTATTACATCCCTTTATATATCTGTCTATATAGATATATAGTTATAATAATAAATTACAAACAATATATAGAATATCTAAGGAGTGACTTGAACACTCACGGGTCTAGCCCAGATTATCTTAAGTAATCACTGTCTTCCGATTCCAGCACTTAGACTTGAATATTATATAAAATAAGGTTGAAGTGACTTGAACACTTGATGTTACTGTTATGAGCAGTATGCTTTACCAGCTAAGCTACAACCTCTTGATTATACTAAAACCTTTGAGACCTTCAAATATATATATAATATTACTAATAGTTCTAGCTCCCATATTTTTATATAATGACAAGACTCATACGCGGCTATAGGATTTGCACCTATGATTTCCGGACATGAGCCGAACATGTTCCTGTTACATCAAACCGCATTTTAATTGTAGACTAGGTGGGGATCGAACCCACGATGGTAGCATTGAAAGAGCTATGTCGTATCCACTTGACTACTAATCCTTTTATAATTTTATAACTATAATTAACAACCCCTATTCATCGTTGATTTGATCTTTAGAATTTGATCTAACCCTTCTTGAGTTAAATATATTTATTTTGTATAAATTCAGCTACTTTAACTCAATCAGCAAAATCTTGAGATTTTACTACTAATGTTGGATACTCTTTAAAGAAAGGTATAATATTAGTATAAATATCTTAAAAATTAATACACATATAATCCCCTAAATCTCTATTACTATGAATACGCTAAGTACCGCAATTCAAATAATTTATAATATATTTAAGAAAATTTTCATCACGAACATGTTGTGATATTGTAAAAACTAATTGAGCTCTAGATGCTACATGATTAGGAGATTTTCCTATTCTTATTGAGAAGGATCATTCTCCAGAAGTAAATCCAGATAATCAAGCACCATGTGGAACTTCTAGGTCTTTTTATGTAAATAAATATTCAAAGAAACCTAATATCTTTCAACCTGTTTTAAATCTTGAATTTTTAGTAATGGAAATACAAAAACATCCCTCAGTACCCGAAAATCCCGTTATAAATCAAGGATTAAATGGCAAATTATATGTTTTATTTGAATTTTGTTGCAATAAATATTTCATTTTTATTATTATTTCGTTTATTTATAAAAGAGCCTAATGTTGCTCTTAATCGGTAGATACTTTACTACTAACCCTAATTAGCTCAATGCAAGTATCGCACTTGCTTCTATTGATTACAAAACAATTGCATTACTTTTATGCTAATCGAGCGTATATTGATATATTTATAAATAGTGAATTATTAAATTAGTACTTTAATCTTTAAAATCTCTAGATTCGTACGGATAAAGCCTATAAATTTCGTAATAGTATATTACGTATATTTAAGAAATATCTTAAGATAAGCTTCGTGCCTATATGCTTTCAGCACTTATCCTTAACCAACTTAGCGTTCCTGCCGTGCTTATGCTATACATTTATCTTAGTGAGAGAAACATCCCTATGTATAATAATACATATATATATATACAATTGTATATATATTTAATATATGGGCACATAAACAACAGGTAAACCATAGGTTAGTAACCATATTTTAACCTTTTTACGGGCTAAACTCTTCTTGTTCCTTGCGTACAAAAGTTCGTTCTTATTTTATTCTAATTCCCCCTAGAAGATAGAAACCATACTGTCTCACGACGTATTTAACCCAGCTCATGTAACTTTTTAATCGACGAACAGTCGCACCCTACATAGTTCCTGCGTCCATGAGGATAAGTTAAGCCGACATCGAGGTGCCAAACCGCGCACTCATTTTGTACACTCTTGCGCAAATTAGCCTGTTCTGTATGTTATCATAATTTTATATTTCCATTTCTTTCAAAATGGTTCAGACTATGTCTTCATTTTTATTCTTTACATATTTAAGATTTCCTTTAATATTTATTTACCACTTATTCAACCTTTTACTGCAAAAGCCCCAATACGACGCTTTGAGTTAGATAATGAATAAGATACATTTGATTTAGAGTTTCCTCTAAATAAGACTGAACTTAAGCGTTTAAATGATGAATCTACATTCTTTAATCCACCTTTTCATTTTAATGAATATATAGATCTATCTGCTCTATAACGTTTAGTTAATCTACCTTTAACTTCTAATCTTATACCTCCCATATTTTTATAACCTATAGAGTTATATATTGTATTATGAACTTCTTTGGTATTAGAAGAATCGCCTAATAATTTATCTAAATTATTATTAGAGCTTGCGCCCAGATTAGAAATTATTTTTAAATCTTTATATTTATCTAAAAATGAATCAACATTATTAGCTAAAGTTCTTTCTTTTATTGTATTAATTTTAGGTAAATAAGCTCTATTTAATATACTAAACATACTTTTTATATAATTCATTCTCTTTTTTTTTAATTTTAAAGATAAAGCATTAGTAAAAAGATCTGTATTGTATACAATAGATTTTAAATTTATTATATTATATTCTACTTTCTTTCCTATTATTTTATTTAATATATTACTTAAAATAGGTAAAAGTATTTGTTTATTAAATTTATATTGATTAAGAGAATACATTAAGTCATATTTTCTTAATAATCTCAAATATGTTTTTCAATATTTGCTAATAATAATACTTCATACCTTCTTCAAGTAAAGATTCTTTAATTCTATAAATTTGTTTAAATATTCTAATTTATAACTTATAAATTTTCTTTTTGAAATTTTATCTGATACAAAAGCATATTCATTTTTTTGTTTATTTAATATTTCATGTATTTTAGTTATATTATTTTTATATAATAAGAAATAACGTTTTATTAAATTCTTACTTACTTTTTTATTTATTTTTAAATATTTATTTCTTAATATTTTCTTTTCTCTATTTACAGTGAATAAAGTAATTATTGCTTTATTATTCGTATGTTTAATTTCCGCATTACTTACATATATTCTTCTTAAAAAATTACGTCTTCTTCTAAGTAATATAAATTTCTTAGAACCTACATATTTATGATCTTTAAAATATAAATTAAAATAACTTTGTATTATTTTATTAATATTTACATCATTAACTGGTGTATTCTTTAAATTATTTTTATTGTAAGAATATACAATATTTTTCCATTCTTTAGAGAAAGAGGGTAAATATTTTGTTTTGCCTATATCTCCTACTTTATTTCTTAAAGCAATAGTTTTAGGTATATTTTTCAAGTTATTATTAAATATTTTCATGATTATTCTGTTATAAATTTATTTTACTTTTTCTTTAAATATGTTGAATTAAAATGTTGGGTAGTATTAAAAGGATTATTGTTAATTACATAAAACTCACCTTATAGTCGTTGAACGTTTTTATCTTATAATTTATGCTAAGATAAACTTCGCTTCAAGTTTACTATTATTAGTAATTCTTGAAATTTACCCAATTTATATTAATGATTTTATTTATAGTTTTAGTTCATACATAATTAATGCATAACTTACTAATCAAAATAAAATATTAAAGGACAAACATCCCTAGCGTAGCTTTTCCAATAATCCAAGATCTTTCCTTATTGCATCTTGTGATCCTATGCCCTGCTTACGCAACTGTAAGATTTGTAGATAATCAAACAGTAAGGCAAGATTTAGCCGTTGAGCTTTTTAGATATTGAATACATAACTATCAAAAATGATAGCTAGAAAACATTAGAAAAATTCGTAATATTTTCAATTATCTCTAATTTCTATATAGTAAAAATCCTACCTAAACTTAAATATATTTACAATAAATGCAAATACAAATAATTATATATGATTAAAAATAGTTATAGCTTGCGCTTACTACTCAAAATAGCAAACAAAATAATTTATAATTATTAGACACTCCTGTTTACTCTTTACAGGGTCTGTGCCCCACATAAACTGTCCCCTAGCGATAGTTCCTTGCCAAAGGGTACTTACTATTATAAAATAGTAAGTTGAATTAGGCTGATTTACTAAAATGAGCTATATAATGATTTAAAGACTATAATTAATGTTTTTAAACGACTCAGTAATAAGCCACATTAATTATAATCTACTCATAATCCTAAACCAATTCATTCATATGAAAGAAAAATAAAGGATTCTCATTGTCATATTGTCAATTACCTTATAATCTGAAAATTGTCTATCATACTCTATAATTAGTGACAGTAAAGCTGCATAGGGTCTTCTCGTCTAACTAGAGGTAAGCTGTATCTGCACAGCTATTCCAATTTCACTGAGTCAATCATAGAGACAGCTGTTGTATCGTTACACCATTCATGCAAGACCGCATTTAACGGCCAAGGCATTTCGCTACCTTAGGACCCTCACGTTAAGGCCGCCTTTAACCGGGGTTTCCGTCGACATCAAATAGTAGTATATTCAATTATCTCTGTTAACCAGCCGGCACCGGGCAGATATCACACTTTATACATAGATTTTTAATCTTTCAGCAAAGTGCTGTGTTTTAATTAAACAGTCGTACAACATTATTTCATGCTTCTTCCTCTTTACTTGATATTAATCAAGAATAATGAGCCCTCCTTATTCCGAAGTTACGGTAGTCAATTTGCCGAGTTCCTTTATGATTGTTAGCTCATTTACGCCTTCGTATTCTCTACTAGCTTACTTGTTTCAGATTCTAGGTACGGTTATTGTTCATTTGTTATAAATAACAAATATATTTACTATTTTTCCAGCACATTTTACACTAAAATGTTGTCCTTAGTAAAAAAGATTTTCTCATCGTTTAAATCTTTAGATAATATAAACTTAGAGGCCGTTACTTAATTATATCCATAAGCTTAAGGCGGAAAATTTTCTTTTCGTTACTCATGTCACCATTCTCACTTGAGTTAAATTAATATAATTCTATTTAAAAAATAGAAATCATAATCTAGCTCAACGTTCTGCTACCCCATTAAATTACATTAAAAATAATTAATATAATATATTATGGACAAGGTTTCGGTATATTGTTTAGATCCGTTATATTTTCGATGCTTTTATAACTTAACAAGCGCTCTGTTACGAGGTCATAAAATTATGGCTGCTTCTAAGCCTATCTCCTTGTCGACTTTAATAAAAACCTTCTTAATTTCACTTAACTAATAATTTAGGAACCTTAACTCTTGTTCTGGGCTGTTTCCCTTTCGACATACACGGGGATTTGCTTATATTAAATAAACATAATCTTCTCCTTAAACAGTTCATAAAATACTTATGAACTATCCATTTAGACAACAGGTTTATTTATAAACCCGAATTTCATAATGAAATTTAAGAGAATTTGTACTATTAAATATAATATTATTCTAATTCTGAGATGCGATAAAATTGTTTAACAATACTATTTCTATTAATTGCATGACGTACAGCTTGTCTACTTATATCCAAATGTTCAGCTGCTTTGGTTAAAGTAGGGAAATCTAATATTTCATTAGTTTGGATATTTAAAAGTCTTACTGATTTTCCTTCACGTTCTGTAGTTTTAGCTGTAATATTCGCTAAAGCTTCAGGAGATAAAGGGTTATTATTTCTATAGTTAGTTGTAGCTAAAGATAATTTATCTTTAACCTCTTGGCTAACTTCTTTACCTAAATGCACTGAAGATAGTATTTTTTTATGTTCTTCTGAAATTGATTTTAATTTAAATCTAGCTATATTTTCATCGCTATGTTTAAAACCTAATAAAGAATAAGCATTTTTTAATATATTGTATTCAGGTTTTACTAAATCTAAATAATGCTGTTCTCTTTTAATAAGTTCATCTGGTTTACAATATTCCAATATTTCTAATGTAAAATTTGTATGACCATGCTTCAACAAAGCAGCATGAATAGGTCTAGAATTCCTTTTTAATTCACTTTCTTTATAGTAATCATTTACTCTTTTTGCTAAATTTAAACCGCTACCTATATAGCTATTACCATTTATATTATTTATTCAACGATAAATACCAGATTTATTTTTATTATCTAGTAATATAGTATCTCTATTTATAAATGCATTACTATAGCTTTTTATAGGTATTAAAGGGTTATTGCTAAAAATATTTCTCATCGTCTTTAAATATTAAACATATTATATAAATCTCGTAAATTGTTATACTTTATAACCTAACATTTACTAGGTTTTGTTAGAAAAAATAATTTCACAAAATAATTAATTATCTTATTGCCATTGCATCCTTTCGGATGAGGTCTGACTATATCTTAAGCTTGCGCCAACCAACATTTAGTCGATGAACTGCACACCTTTTGATTAAAGGAGCTTGGCTGCGGATAACCCATTGTATTATCAATCATGATTTTACCTTACCTCGAGTCATTACCTGAGCCATAAGACGTATTACTACTCTTACTTGGTTATGATTGCTTTAGGGTGTTCCCGCAATTTGATGGTTTATAGCAGAAGGTTCACTTCTACAAAAAGGCTGTACTTCAACCTTATCATTCTATGTCTGATAATTTAAGACATATCTTTGCCATTCCGAGTCTACATACTCACTGATAAAATCTTCATGATTCCCCAATTTGTACAATATAAAACGTTTACACGTCTTGTCTGAGATTAAATTCTGTACCTGCTAAGATATTTACTTAAATTGCCTACTATTATAGGTTTCGCAGAAAACCAGCTATCACAGTCAGTGTTGTCTTTCACTACACCTACCACAGTTCTTCGGAGATTTTTGCTACAATCACCCGTTCGGACTTTTATAATCCTGACCATGGTAAAATCACCGTGCTTCGGGTCTAACTTTAGACACTATTTCGTTATTTTAACGTTCGGTTTAACTACGCATATACTCGCATCTAACGTTAACTTGGTGACCCATTATGCAAAAGGTACGTTCTTTTTATCGAACTGCTTATAAAACTACTATTTTTGTTTTTGTTCCCTCATGGTACTTTTCACTATCGCTTATGTATTATATTTAGCCTTTGAGGAAGGTTCCCCATTATATTTAAACAGTTTTAATACCGTTCTACTTTATAGGCTACTCTACTTTCGCTCACGCTATTCATAGAATCTCTTTTGATTTCTTTTCCTGAAGTTACTAAGATATTTCAATTCACTTCGTTTAGTATTAGATTTCTCTTAGAGTTTATATAATTATAGGATATAATATCTCTATATATATAAATAATTCTCTTTAATACATAGCTTAAATTCCATAATAGTTTCTTTATATACTTATATAATTACAAGTAATACTTATATATCATTTTTTTTCTTTCTTGTATTAGCTTTTGTTTTAACAAATGCTACACAAATAGAAAGACTATATTTCTAATAGTTCTAACATTCGGATTATTATATCCAAAATT